TTCCATAATCAAAATTCCCTTTTTAGTTAATTGTGTAAGATTTAAACGTCTCCTCATTATATCCAGATTCATTTCTTTCCTTTGAATATAGGATATAGTAATATTTCTTACATTTATGAGGCTAACCAGTAGACCGTATATCTGGATATTATTCATCATTTTTTGATTCAATTGATTCAAACGTCCAGTCCATCTTAATTGCAAAGGAAAATCTCCTTTAAATAATATGTTTAGTTTTTCAATTGATTCTAAAAAAGATTCTTCAATATTGTTTTGATTCTTTAATTCAAAATATTGTTTTGAATTGGATGGGCTAAAATTTAAAAAATCCTCACCCTCCTCTTGCCTTCCCTTTATATTTTGATTTTCACTAAAATTTGGATTTATATTCAAATTAAAAAGAAGTAAGTTGCTTGGGATAAACCAAGGTTTCTCTTTATATTTATGATAAAGTATCACAAGCTCTGGAAAGAAAAAAAATTTCGGATTTGATATGAGGCGATTTAAGATTAATAATTTTTCATTCATTCCCATCCAATCAAAAAAGACCTTTTTGGAATTGATTTCGGAATTTGAATCAATCGGAAGATAAAAAAGACCATTATTATGAATTTTATCCCCTATTTTGGTTTGGTCCTTATTAGGTTCAACCTGAATATTTTTATTCAATTTCCAACCCAAATATTTTCTATCTGTATTTTTTTCCATATATATATAATTGCTTTTTACTAGATAATTCTTGATTTTTACTAGATAATTCTTGATAGGAATATTTTTGAGTATGTTAAAAATTTTTTCTTTCTTTCTGGTGGAATTTTCTTGCTTCTTATTTGTTTCTAATGATGATCTATAAATATAGGCCTTCTTAGTTTCAGAATGAATATAGTTATATAATAAACGATCATATCTAGAGTTTTTTTGAAAATTTTCTTCTTTATTTGGTAATAAATAGACTTTCGAGTTTTGTTTTTTTTTGTAATAAAATAATTGGTCTTTTTCATAGGAATACCATTTCTTTAGATCCTTATTTTGAGACGTCTGGCATTTCTTTTTTCCATTTCGCCCTTTTTGTGGGACTAATCTAGACCATGTAATCTGAGATAAATCGTATTGATAATGACCTCTTAACCAGTTTTTCCAGGGATTCATTCCATAATTTGGAAGTTTATTATGTGTTACTTCGGAATCAAATATCCCTTGTCTTCCAAAAAAATCCTTTATTTCATTCTTAAGAAAAAAAGACGGTCCATTATACTGAAGAATAGATCTTAACTTATTGAAGTGAATAACCTGGGTTTGTGATAATTTTAAAAATACATATTTTTGTGACAAGTAAGATAAATCAAAAAAAATATGTGACTTCCTCTTACTATTTCTAAGATTATCAAAAGCCTTTTTTATATTGATAGTCGAAATAAAGTCCATTTTATTTATTTTATTTTTCTTTTCTTGATTTGTTTCGTTATTGTCAATGTATTTCTTAATAATTTTTTTTGTTGATTCCATAAAAAGTTGTAGAGCGATTCTGCGCATATTAATGATACATAGAAAGATATTTATGTATATCTTTTCAAAGAAAAATTGAACTATTAATTCAATATTTTTGATTTTGAATATTTTCCAAATTTTTGGCGGTGATTTTCCATTATTCTTTTTATTTTTTTTCTTTATTTCTATTTGATTTATGATTGTGTTTCTTTTATCAATTCTATGTTTCATTTCTTCTTCTGCCTGTGAATAATTTGTGAAACCTGTAGATCGATTTTGACTAAGTGATTCATGAATTCTCGGATTGCTTATTATAGAATCCTTTTCTATTTCAGTTTCATTTGATTTGTATATTTCGCGCGGTATAAATAATGGAATTTTCTTTCCTTTTAAAAGTTCTTTTAGTATTTGTTTTAAAAATAAAACTGCTTTTTCTTCTTTTTTTTTTATTTTTTTTAAAGCTCTTCGAACTCTAAAATTAAATTTTCTTATTTTGACTTTATAGTCTATATCTTTCAAAATTGGTTCAAAAAAGGAGGGTGTTTTTCGCGGAGCACCAAAAGGATATTCCGTTTCCATTCCAAAAACTGTTAAAAAACAAGAATCAAAATCATCTTGTTTCTTTTGATCTCTATCAGAGAGTCGTAGCTTAGATTTGTGCCAAGGTTTCAAACGAAAAGGATATAGGATTTTGATCTGAAAACCTTCGCTGAACCAATTTTTAGGAAATTCTGTTTTGGAAAATTGAAGACCATCATAGCTACACTTTAGATAAATTTCTCTATTCCAATCTTGGAAATCCTCGTACCATTCCGGAGATTGTCGCAATAAAATACGGCCAATATTCTTAGCTATTATCAATAAGGGTAATTTAATATATCTTCTAAAAATTGATTGAGCTAGTAACAGAACACTTCTTGATTTTTGTGCATATGGAATGTTCTCCCAGAATTCTATTGCGTCTTCCTGGTCGTTTTTTTTTATTTGGAGTTGTTTATTTAAAATCTCGAAT